GCTTAAAAAAATCCGAATGGAAAAAAAAAAGAAGTACACAGATATGACATATCATTATATGTATAATAGTGGGGGATTATGGGACAAAAAATAAATCCACTTGGTTTCAGACTTGGTACAACCCAAGGTCATCATTCTATTTGGTTTGCACAAGCCAAAAATTATTCCGAGGGTCTACAAGAAGATCAAAAAATACGAAATTGTATCAAGAATTATATACAAAAAAATATGAGAATATCCTCTGGTGTAGAGGGAATTGCACGCATAGAAATTCGAAAAAGAATTGATCTGATTCAAGTCATAATCTATATGGGATTCCAAAAGTTATTACTAGAAGGCAAGACACGAAGAATCGAAGAATTACAGATGAATGTACAAAAAGAACTTAATTGTGTGAACCGAAAACTCAACATTGCTATCACAAGAATTACAAACCCTTATGGGCACCCTAATATTCTTGCAGAATTTATAGCCGGACAATTAAAGAATAGAGTTTCATTTCGCAAAGCAATAAAAAAGGCTATTGAATTAACCGAACAGGCAGATACAAAAGGAATTCAAGTACAAATTGCAGGTCGCATCGACGGAAAAGAAATTGCACGTGTCGAATGGATCAGAGAAGGTAGGGTTCCTCTACAAACCATTCGAGCTAAAATTGATTATTGTTCCTATGGAGTCCGAACGGTCTATGGAGTATTAGGCATCAAAATTTGGATATTTGGGGAATAAGAATGGGGAATAAGAATACTTTCCTTGTCTTTACTCTTTACACTATATCCATTGATAAAAAAAAATAGAATAAAAAAAAAACTTTTTCTCTTAAATCAAAAAAATAAGCAATTCTGTAAGGTTGAATAAAAATTTGATTGATGATTTCATATAATTGTTATGCTTAGTGTGTGACTCGTTGGTTTTTTTTATAGGATAGAATTCCAAAAAAATGGACAGACCCCTACTGTGAACTAATAACTATAGAACTAATAACCAACTCATCGTTTCACATTATCTGGATACAAAAAAGCAGTCAAGATATGATATATTGGTCATATCATTGTAGCAACTGAAATCTTTCTTGCATAAAAAAAAATCAATCTGATTATGATATAAAAAAAGTATGCAGATAAAAGGAAGGTTGAGAGAAAGAAAGAAAAAGAATATCAATGATATAGGATTCCAATATATGTAAGGTTTATGAGTCATCTCATAAAAGGCAGTGTAATAAAGCATCAATACTGATTCATCCATAACTATATGAATCTATTCATAGAAAAAAATCAAGAGCCTCGAGCCAATAAAGACTGAGAAGATTGACTTAAGAACAAATTTCATGAGGGGCTCCATTATAGAATTCAAACCTAACCATTAATTGCGAAGCGATGGGAACGATGGAACCTATGAATACGTAAGATTCTATTGAAAAATGAATCCTAATAATTCATTAGGGGGGATGGCGGAACGAACCAGGGACCAATTCATTTATTCCGAGAATTCATGAGCTAACCCTACGACTAAAATAGATATTGAAAGAGTAAATATTCGCCCGCGAAAGTTTTTATTAGATTACTCAATCTTCTTTTACATTACTCAATCTTGTTCGATCCAATATGATAATATGATCGATCAAAGGCAAAACAAAATAAAGATTCGTTATAAAAAAACGACATTATCTCATTATCTAGAAATAAAAATAATTATCTAGAAAAAAAATACATGTTTAAGTATATATCCAAACAAGATATAGAAATTTCTAATAGATTAGATGAAATCTCAAAGAATCCATGATTCAGTATATTGTCATAAAATTATAAAATTCGAATCGTTTCATTCGCGAGGAGCCGGATGAGAAGAAACTCTCATGTCCGGTTCTGTAGTAGAGGTGGAATTGAGAAAGAACCATCAACTATAACCCCAAAAGAACCCGATTTCGTAAACAACATAGAGGAAGAATGAAAGGAATATCTTATCGAGGTAATCGTATTTGTTTCGGTAAATATGCTCTTCAGGCACTTGAACCCGCTTGGATCACATCTAGACAAATAGAAGCAGGGCGACGAGCAATGACAAGAAATGTGCGCCGTGGTGGAAAAATATGGGTACGTATATTTCCAGACAAACCAGTTACAGTAAGACCTACGGAAACACGTATGGGTTCGGGTAAAGGATCTCCCGAATATTGGGTAGCTGTCGTTAAACCAGGTAGAATACTTTATGAAATGGGGGGAGTAGCAGAAAATATAGCCAGAAAGGCTATTTCAATAGCGGCGTCCAAAATGCCTATACGAACTCAATTTATGATTTCGGGATAGGAACGTAGAACCAAAGGAAAGAAGTCTTGGGGATAAAAAAACAATTGCAGGTTTCTTTTTGACAAACAATATTTCTTTTTTTTTTACTTCGCCCTTTGCATTAACATTGAAAGAACAGATTAAAAAATGATATGATTCAACCTCAAAGCCATTTGAATGTAGCGGATAACAGCGGGGCCCGAGAATTAATGTGTATTAGAATCATAGGAGCTAGTAATCGCCGATATGCTCATATCGGTGACATTATTGTTGCTGTGATCAAGGAAGCATTACCAAACACACCTCTAGAAAGATCAGAAGTGATCAGAGCTGTAATTGTACGTACTTGTAAAGAACTTAAACGTGACAACGGTATGATAATACGATATGATGATAATGCTGCAGTTGTGATTGATCAAGAAGGAAATCCAAAAGGAACTCGAGTTTTTGGTGCGATTGCCCGAGAATTGAGACAGTTAAATTTCACTAAAATAGTTTCATTAGCACCTGAGGTATTATAAGATGAGATCATACGTAATATAGTTCTATTATACATAGTATTTGGATGAAATAGATTAATTAGTGGATTAGGTTGTATCTGACGCATATCCCTTTATTTAATAAAGAAAATATAAAAATAAATAAAAAATAGCATGTTGATTATATCAAAAATGGGAGGCAACTCAAAATTTAGTTTATCATGGGTAGGGATACTATTGCTGACATAATAACCTCTATACGAAATGCTGACATGAATAGAAAAGGGACGATTCAAATAGCATCCACTAACATCACGGAAAACATTGTTAAAATACTTTTAAGAGAAGGTTTTATCAAAAACGTGAGGAAGCATCAGGAAAACAACAAATATTTTTTGGTTTTAACCCTACGACATAGAAGGAATAGGAAAGGACCCTATCGAACTATTTTAAATTTAAAACGTATCAGTAGGCCTGGCCTACGAATCTATTCGAACTATCAACGAATTCCTAGAATTTTAGGCGGGATGGGGATTGTAATTCTTTCGACTTCTCGAGGTATAATGACAGACCGAGAGGCTCGACTCGAAAGAATCGGCGGAGAAATTTTGTGTTATATATGGTAATCTTTCTGATATCCGAATTGGATCCGGAATTTCCTATTTGTCAAAAGAAAAAAGGGTGGGTTAGTTGATATCATTCCTACTACATTAGGTGATACTTCTAGGGCTTTTACCTAGAATGAAAGAACAAAAAAATGGATTCATGAAGGTTTCATTAATGAATCACTTCTCCTTCTAAATGGTATGTATGCTCGGGGTTTTTCGATAATGAAGATCTAATTCTAGGTTATGGTTCATGAAGGATCCGACGGAGTTTTATACGTATACGATGGGGGGAGAGGGGCAAAATTGAAGTAAGTCATTATGATTCAACCAGAGGGCGTATAATTTATAGATACCACAACAAGGATTCGAATGATTAGGTTGTTTTTTCAACTTCAGCATTCCCTTCATGGGGATACAATTTGAGGTTCAACATTTCAAGAAACTTATTTTCTTCCAATAAATAGAGTCAGAATTAAGTTAAGGAACGACAACTATGAAAATAAGGGCCTCCGTTCGTAAAATTTGTGAAAAATGTCGACTGATCCGTAGGAGGGGACGAATTCTAGTAATTTGTTCTAATCCGAGACATAAACAAAGACAAGGATAATCTTTTGAAAAGGGGCTCTCTAACGTAAAGGACCCAATGAAAAAAATAGGATCTGTTTTGACATGAAATGGATATATCCATATATCTCGAATTTCTATTTATGAGATGATAAAGTATGGCAAAATCTAGACCAAGAACTGGTTCACGTACGAATGCCCGTAGTGGTTCACGTAAAAGTACACGTAGAATACCAAAGGGAGTTATTCATGTTCAAGCAAGTTTCAACAATACTATTGTGACTGTTACAGATGTACGGGGTCGGGTAATTTCTTGGTCCTCCGCCGGTACTTGTGGATTCAATGGTACAAGAAGGGGGACGCCATTTGCTGCTCAAACCGCAGCAGGAAATGCTATTCGGACAGTAGTAGATCAAGGTATGCAACGAGCAGAAGTCATGATAAAAGGTCCTGGTCTCGGAAGAGATGCAGCATTACGAGCTATTCGTAGAAGTGGTATACTATTAAATTTCGTACGTGATGTAACCCCTATGCCACATAATGGCTGTAGACCTCCTAAAAAAAGACGTGTGTAGAAATGAAAATAAAAGAGATTTCAAGAGAAATAAACGATTCAATGATCTGATCAAATAATATTATTATGGTTCGAGAGAAAGTAAGAGTATCTACTCGGACACTACAGTGGAAGTGTGTTGAATCAAGAGCAGACAGTAAGCGTCTTTATTATGGACGCTTTATTCTATCTCCACTTATGAAAGGGCAAGCCGATACAATAGGCATTGCGATGCGAAGAGCTTTGCTTGGGGAAATAGAAGGAACATGTATCACCCGTGCAAAATTTGAAAAAATACCACATGAATATTCTACCATAGTAGGTATTCAAGAATCAGTACATGAAATTTTAATGAATTTGAAAGAAATTGTATTGAGAAGTAATCTGTATGGAACTCGCAACGCGTCTATTTGTGTCAAGGGTCCTGGATGTGTAACTGCTCAAGACATCGTCTTACCAACTTCTGTAGAAATCGTTGATAACACACAGTATATAGCTAGTCTAACGGAAC